TTTACCAAGTTCAACGTTAGCCAGATTAGTCAACATTTATCTGTTTCGATGCAACAATAAGATCTTATTTGTAACAAGTAGTTTTGTTGGTTGGTTAATTGGTCACATTTTATTCATGAAATGGGTTGGATTGGTATTATCCTGGATACGACAAAATCATTCTATTCGATCTAATGTATTTATTCGATCTAAATCTAATAAGTACCTTGTGTCAGAATTGAGAAATTCTATGGCTCGAATCTTTAGTATTCTCTTATTTATCACCTCTGTCTACTATTTAGGCAGAATGCCATCGCCTATTGTTACTAAAAAACGGAAAGAAACCTAAGAAATGGAAGAAGAAAGATGGGAAAGTGAGGAAGAAACAGATGTTGAAATAGAAACGACTTCCGAAACGAAGGGGACTAAACAGGAACAAGAGGGATCTACCGAAGAAGACCCTTCTCTTTGTTCAAAAGAACAGGAGGATCCGGACAAACTAGATGAAACGGAAGAGATTCGAGTGAATGGAAAGGAAATACTTAAAGATGAGGAAGATAAGGACCTCTTTTGGTTTGAAAAACCTCTTATAACTCTTCTTTTCGACTATAAGCGATGGAATCATCCATTACGACATATAAAAAATGATCGATTTGAAAATGCTGTAAGCAAGAAAATGTCACAATATTTCTTTCACACATGTCCTAGTGATGGAAAAAAAATCATATCTTTTACATATCCACCTAGTTTATCGACTATTGAGGAAATAATACAAAAAAAGATGTCTTTATACACGACACATAATTTTGTAATTGATGATCCTTTTTCTATATCTATATATAGATCATTATATCTAGTATAGAAAGACATAGATATATATACATATATATCTATATTTCTATTTATTCTATTATATAATATTAATATATCATTCTAAAACAAAAATGCTTGCCTAAACCTAGATTTGCTAATGAAATATAGAGTTGTTTTGTTGTTTGTGTATGATCCGTTTTTCAACGGACCATATCGTGGAACAATTACAAAGGTTGATTCACAAAACAAAAAAGTAGTAAATTCCAAAGAAAAAAGTTGATACATAAAAGAAATACACAAACAAGTAAGAAGATATTCGTCCTCTTCCTACATATTTTATTCCCTCTCCCACAAAAAAACCTGCAATACCAACACCATTGATAATTCCATCAATCAACCATTTGTCAAAAAAATGTGTTAGTTCAGACAATTTTTTTAAATTTCTAGTTAAATAGAGTGTAAAAAAGGTATCTATATAACCACGATTATATGACCAATTGTATATTACATTTACAATTAGGTCGAAAAAAATACTTTTTTGGCCTTTTGTTTCAAATGAATTAATTAAGTTCCAATTTTTTAAAAACAAATAAACAGACCCATATAAAAAAGATGCTATGACTATTCCAAACAACGCTATACTAACTGAAAAAATGGCATTTATCAAAAATTCATACCAATCCACGGAATAATGTGCATTTTTATGTAAAAGGTTGATTGATATTGATGGAGTTAACCATTTTGATAATATATCCAAATCAATTATTTCCTGATTCAAAGGGATTCCTATAAATCCAACGAACAAAGTAAATAAACTCAATACACATATTGGTAATAGCATGGTACTGTCTGATTCATGTGGATATGTAAAAACGATTTCATTACCAAAAAACATACTAAATGAGAACATTATGTTTTGCGCATAATTGCCTATTTTATATGTTTTTTTTGAAAAAAAGAAAACCATTTTTTCATTTTTCTTTTTGATTTCTGATAAAAACCATTTTTTATTATTAAAGTTTGATTCTTCTTTCCCCCATATGGATATTGAATAGAGTGAACGACTTTTAGCTCCATTCCAATTTTTCAAATGAATGCGCAAATGTCCATCAAAAGTAAGTAAATATACTCTAAACATATAAAATGCGGTTAAACCGGCCGTGAAATAAGCTATTATCGCAAAAATAGGTGAATATAACCAGCTATCATTAAGAATTTCATCTTTTGACCAAAAACAAGCAAGAGGTGGAATACCGCAAAGAGAAAGTGTACCTAATACAAAAGTTGTTTTTGTAATTGGCACATATTTTTTTAAACCACCCATAAAAACCATGTTCTGACTTTTGTCTGGAGAATATCCAACTATAGGTTCCATAGAATGGATAATTGATCCGGATCCTAAAAACAATAATGCTTTTGAATAGGCATGAGTAATTAAATGAAATAAAGCAGCTTTATAAGAACCTATCCCCATCGCTAGCATAATATAACCCAATTGTGACATTGTTGAATAGGCTAAACTTTTCTTAATATCTCTTTGCGCAAGAGCTAAAGTAGCTCCTAATAATACTGTGATAATGCCTATCAAAGAAATAAAATACATTATATACGGTAAGTTTATAAAAAGAGGAAAAAGTCGAGCAACAAGAAAAATTCCCGCTGCGACCATAGTCGCAGCATGTATAAGAGCGGAGATAGGCGTAGGACCCTCCATTGCATCAGGCAACCATACATGAAGAGGAAATTGTGCGGATTTTGCAATTGCACCAAGAAATAATAAAGAGGCACACAAAGCTGCAAAAAAAATATTTATTGTATTATTATGAACCAAGAGATTAAAAATTTTGAATAAATCCTGAAATTCAAAACTGCCAGTTATCCAATAAAGTCCTAAGATTCCTAATAATAAACCAAAGTCCCCTACACGGTTAGTTACAAAGGCTTTTTGACAAGCATTTGCTGCAATGGGTCGTGTGAACCAAAAACCTATTAGTAAATAAGAGCACATTCCTACAAGTTCCCAAAAAAAATAAATTTGTATTATATTAGAACTAGTAACTAATCCAAGCATGGAGGCATTGAAAAAATTAAGATACGCAAAAAATCTCAAATATCCCTGGTCATAAAACATGTAATTATCACTATAAATAAGAACCATGATTCCAACAGTCGTGATTAGTATTAACATAATAGAAGTAAGCGAATCCATTAAGTATCCAAACTCCAAAGAAAGGTCATTATTTATGGTCCAAGACCATAGATATTGATAAATGGAGCTTCCATTTACTTGTTGAATAAATATATTGATTGCAAAATATAAAGCTATGCTTAATAGTGAAACACTAATAAAAGTCCACATACGGCGAAGGTTTTTTGTTGCATTCGGAATAAAGAAAAGTCCTAATCCTACTAACACAGTAACCGGGAGTGGAATAAAAGGTATGATCCACGCATATGAATATGAATATGTAGGTTCCATGGAAAAATCGAATATAATTCTTATAAATTGCTTCTAATTCACCAATTCCCAATTCTTAGTAAGAATAATTAAATAAAAAGAATCAATGTATAGTGATAGTGAAATAAAAAAAAAAAGAAACAAATAGAGAAGTCACATTGTTTTGTTATTTTTTTAATCTGAATAATTGGGTTAACTTCTTACCCCAAATTCCATTATTATATTATTTAATTAATTAATATTAATAAAATAATATAATAGAAAGAGTATGATATTTTCAATCGCTGGTCTATTCTCTTAGTTTATTAGTTAGATGTCGATTTATATCTTTTATTTTTTCTTCTATTTCTTTTTTTTCTTAATCTTAAGTCTTAAGAATATTCTATTTTAATATGCACACATCATTAAGATATGAATGAAATGAACGACATATTCAATTCAGTATGGATATGGGTATGGATATGGAATATATGGAATATAGACTTTTTTAATTAATAAAAAAAGAATTATATTTGAATAATACATGTCTTTCACATATAACTATAAAATAAAAAAAATCTTTAAATGGCGGTTCCAAAGAAACGTACTTCTATATCAAAAAAACGTATTTGTAGAAATATTTGGAAAAAACGGGGATATTGGAAAGCAAAAAAGGCTTTTTCCTTAGCAAAATCAATTTCTACTGGACGTTCAAAAAGTTTTTTTGTTACAAAAAAATAAGTAAAAAATCCTACTTTAGGAATTAGGAATTCGACGACTAATTTTAAATTAAATTAAACATAATTCCAACTTAAATTCATATAAGGGAAATTTTTGGGCTATTCTGGTATGTAGAATTACATTTTATCTGTATAAATGGTAGTATAAATGGTAAAAGTATTATCTTTTTCTTTAACTTTCACTTTTAAAAGTATAATTTTTTCTGTTTTTTTATCGATCTAGATAGAATCTCTATTTATTTACCTATAACTTAGATATGTATAAGAAAAAAACTAAGGCATAAAAAACTTAAAAAAAAATTATTAGTTCAATTTGATAAGGAAGGGGGGAGAGTTATTATAATAATCTTAATCTAACTAGAGTAAGTTAACTTATGATATGTGAAATCCTCCCCTTTTTCTTTCGTCTTTCACATAAGAATAAGACCATATAAAGCTAAGGTAAATATCATTCAATGTTGACATTTTTATTTGAAATTTTTTTATTCATTAATATTAATTGAAAAAATTACATTGATTATCTCAATCTAGACGATTAAATCGAATATGTGCTATGATAATTTTGATCAAGCCGCTATGGTGAAATTGGTAGACACGCTGCTCTTAGGAAGCAGTGCTAGAGCATCTCGGTTCGAATCCGAGTGGCGGCATCTCCCTAAAAAAAAAGAAAGCAAACATAATAGATCTTATCGAAAATTCTCTTTTTTTATTTTTATCTCTTATCTTAATTAGAATTTTATTCTAAGAAAGTTTTTCTTATTTATTAAATTACATTATTGAAATCAATAGAATTCTTATTCTATGATATATATCGCTTTAGAACATGTATTAACTCACATCTCTTTTTCGATTATTTTAATTGTGATTTCGGTTCATTTAATAAAATTATTAGTTCCTGAAATCATGGTACTTTGTAACTCGCTAGAAAAGGGGATAATAACTACTTTTTTCTGCATAACAGGTTTATTAATTACTCGTTGGGTTTATTCAAAACATTTACCATTAAATAATTTATATGAATCATTAATGTTCCTTTCATGGGGTTTTTCCACTATTTATATATATTCAAAAATATGGAACCATCAAAAGAATTTAAACACAATTATGACCCCAAGTGCTGTTTTTTGCCAAGCCTTTGCAACTTCAGGTATTTTAAGTGAAATGCATCAACCCGCAATATTAGTACCTGCCCTACAATCTCAATGGCTAATGATGCACGTAAGTATGATGTTATTAAGTTATGCAGCTCTTTTATGTGGATCCTTATTATCAGTATCTTTTTTAGTTATTATATTTCGAAAAAACATAGAAATCTGGGATAAAATGAATCCATTTTTTTTTTCTTTTCTAATTGAGCCATTTTTACTTAGTGAAGTACGTCCTTTAAAAAAAAAAACTTTTTTACAATTTAAAAATTATTATAAATATCAATTGACTCGACGATTGGATCATTGGGGTTATCGAATTATTAATCTAGGATTTACTTTATTAACCATAGGTATTCTATCAGGAGCAGTATGGGCGAATGAGGCGTGGGGATCCTATTGGAATTGGGACCCCAAAGAAACCTGGGCATTTATTACTTGGACCATATTCGCTATTTATTTACATATGAGAACAAATCAACGCTTACGGGGTATGAATTCGGCAATTGTAGCTTCGATTGGATTTTTTATTATTTGGATATGTTATTTTGGAGTTAATCTATTAGGAATAGGACTGCATAGTTATGGTACATTCACATCAATCTTTACTTGAAAAAAAAAAATTGACTTGAGAAATAAATAATAATATCGTTCCATATTAACTATAGAATGAAAGTTTTTCGAGTTTTTGAGAACTATTTCATATGAAATAGTTCTCAAAAACTTCCAATGTATTTTATTTTAATTTTTTCTTTTAATTTGATATTGATATTTAATTTATGGAAATTCTTTTTAAACATCACAGGTTTTTTTACTTTCTTTTCCGTATTATTCATGAAAAGGATTTTTCATTACTTTTAAAAATAAAAAAAAAATCAAAATTTTTAAAAGTAATGAAATAAAATAGTTTCTACCCTGTCAACTGATAACGAGAGAACAAAATCTGGATAAATACCAATACCTATTACAGGTAAAAGGATACAGATTGAAATAAAAAGCTCTCGTGGTCCATAATCGCAAAAAGTCTCATTTTTGCGATTGAATAGCTTGTATCCGTAGAACATCTGCCGTAACATAGATAATAAGTAAACAGGAGTCAATATTATTCCAACAGCCACTAAAAAAGTAATTATTATTTTGGGGATTAAAAGATATTGGGAACTAGTAATTATTCCAAAAAAGATTACCAACTCTGCAACAAAACCACTCATTCCTGGCAATGCAAGGGAAGCCATTGAAAAACTGCTGAACATAGTAAATATTTTAGGCATTAGGATAGCGATTCCACCCATTTCGTCAAGATAAACAAGACGTATTCTATCATAACTTGTCCCTGCTAAGAAAAAAAATGCAGCACCAATAAATCCATGAGAAATCATTTGTAAAAGGGCTCCATTAAGTCCCGTATCGGTTATAGAACCAATTCCAATAATTATGAAACCCATATGAGATATAGAAGAATAAGCTATTCTCCTTTTTAAATTGGGTTGACCGAGCGAGGTTGAAGCTGCATAGATTATTTGAATAGACCCTACTAGAATCAACCAAGGAGAAAATATAGAATGTGCATGAGGCAATAACTCCATATTGATCCGAATCAGTCCATATGCTCCCATTTTTAATAAAATTCCAGCTAGAAGCATACATGTACTGTAATGTGCTTCTCCGTGGGTATCCGGTAACCATGTATGCAGAGGTATAATTGGTGATTTAACAGCATAAGCAATAAGGAAGCCAATATACAATATTATTTCCAATGCTAGAGGATACGATTGATTAGCTAATGTTTCCAAATTGAATGTTGGTTCATTGGAGCCATATAAACCCATACCCAGAACTCCTATTAAAAGAAAAATGGAACCTCCTGCTGTGTACAAAATAAACTTTGTAGCTGAGTAAAGGCGTTTACCCCCCCCCCACATAGATAAAAGAAGGTAAACAGGAATTAATTCTAACTCCCACATTAGGAAAAAAAGTAAAAGGTCTTCAGAAGAAAATAAGCCTATTTGGCCGCTGTACATTGCTAACATCAAGAAATGGAACAATCGTGAATCTCGAGTAACTGGCCAGGCTGCTAAAGTAGCTAAAGTAGTGATGAATCCTGTCAGTAAAATAGGTCCTATGGAAAGCCCATCAATTCCGAGTTTCCAGGAAAAATCAAAAAATGTTATCCATTTATAATTCTCCTCCAATTGAATTAATGGATCGTCTAATTTGAAATGATAACAAAAAGCATAAATTGTTATAAGGAGTTCTAATAAACATATACAAATAGTATACCACCTTATTGCTTTATTCCCTCTATGTGGAAGAAAGAAAATGAATAAACCCGCAAATATCGGAAAAACAACAATTATTGTTAACCAAGGAAAATTACTCGTAGTAAAGACAAGATTGGATTTGTCCAAAAAAATCTGCACTCGACATTTTTGTCGAGTGCAGATTTTTCTCGATAAAGAAAATCAAATGGATTCAAGTCAAATTTTTTTAAAACGTATCAATAAGCTAGACCCATACTGCGAGTTGTTTCGTGCCATAAATAAACTCGAACGCTCAAGAAATCCGTTGGACAGGCAGATTCACATCTTTTACAACCTACACAGTCCTCTGTTCTTGGAGCCGAAGCTATTTGCTTAGCTTTACATCCGTCCCAAGGTATCATTTCCAATACATCTGTGGGGCAAGCTCGTACACATTGAGTACATCCTATACATGTATCATAAATTTTTACTGAGTGCGACATTGGATCTATCGAGTTTTTGAATGTTTTCAATTTTCGATCTGGTATACTATTAATAAATAAAATAATAAATAAAAAAAAAGAATTTATTGTAGATACCAAACGAATCAGTAAAGTATCAGAATCTATTTTTTTCATATTCAATCAACTTATAAATTAAATCTGCTGATGAGAAGAGAAAGGTCCAAGATACTTTGATTTGTTACAGTTACATTTTATAAAATATGATCATATAACCGACTGATACATGTACATACTAACCAAAGTTATTTTATTGAATTAGATAATATAGATATCTATATTATATATCTATATTATATATAGTATAGGATGATCAACATCTCTCTTTATTTCAATTATTATAACTATTTATTTAATTATTTAACAAATTAGATTGATTGATACAAGTTGATTTTCTGTTACGATGGATTGATGAAACAATGGCAAGTCCAATAGCTGCTTCAGCAGCTGCAATAGTTATAACAAAAATAGAAAAAATGTCGCCCTTTAATTGGCGACTATCAAATAAATGAGAAAATGTTACAAAATTTAGATTAACCGCATTCAGAATAAGCTCAAGGCACATAAGTGCTCTAATCATGTTTCGACTTGTAATCAATCCAAAAATACCGATAGAAAATAAATAGGCACTCAAAATAAGTACATGTTCGAGCATCATTGACCAACTCCTCATCAATCTTGATTCATTTCAATATGAATAACAATTTTACCAATTTGGTTGATTCAACTCGCGTATAACAGGTATAGGGTAAAAAAATATTAAGAATAAAATAAACATTTTCCGTTAGAAATAAAAAAAAAAATAAAATGTAATGTTTATTTTATTACTGACGAGCCATAGCAATTGCACCTATCAAAGCAACTAAAAGTACTATTGAAATAAGCTCAAATGGAAGAAAGAAATCGGTTACTAGATGAATTCCAATTTGTTGAACGTTACTTAAAAGGTCTTGCTCTATAATCTGGTTTGATCTTGTAGTCCAAATAATACCGTACCATGATGTATCCAAGATAGTAGTAATTAATGAAAAAAAGATACTTGTACAAACTAATGAAGTAACCCCGTCCCCAACAGTCCAAATAGAAAAATCGTTGAAATATTCTGAACCTTTCATAAACATCACAGCAAATAGTATTAAAACATTTATGGCTCCCACGTAAATAAGTAGCTGCGCGACGGCTACAAAATAGGAGTTAGATAGAATATAAAATAAGGATATACAAACAAGAACTAAACCCAAAGAAAAGGCAGAATAGATTGTATTGGTAAGTAATATGACTCCTAGACTTCCTAATATAATACCCAACCCCAAAAATATTAAAAGTATATCATGTATTGGTCCAGGTAAACCCATTATATAAAATAGAATAAAGAATAATAAAGTAGAAATATTTCATGATCCTAATATAATATTTAGGATTTAAAGTAGATTGCCGTATTTTAATTATTTTAAAATTATGTAATACGTTCTTAATGAAATCTTAATTCTTAATGAAATCTTAATGCAGTGTTAATTCATGCAGCAACATTCATGCACCAATCCCGCTTTCTTACCTGAAAAGACAGTTCGGGATGGTTTGTATATTTCTAAATTGTCGTAAATATATGAATCTATTCTAGATTCAAGCCACAGTTACCAGAAAATCAATAAAGAAATAAAAATGAAAATGGTGATTTCTGCTTAATTATCCAAAAAGCCCCCCACTTTTCTTTTTTTTTCATCAAAACAAAAACAAACAGAGTCTTAGTAATTAATTGGTAATCTTTTCTGAATCGAGAGGTTTGCCTCTCATTTTTTTATATAAGTCGAATTCATAATTATTTGTTTGAATTGTATAGTCTCCAATTACTGATATTGGTAAACGACCCAAAGCTATTTGATTATAGTCCAATTCGTGACGATCATAAGTAGAAAGTTCATACTCTTCAGTCATTGATAAACAGTTTGTGGGACAATACTCGATGCAATTACCACAAAATATACATATTCCGAAATCAATACTATAATTAAGCAATCCTTTCTTTCGAATATCGGTTTCTAATTTCCAATCTACAACAGGTAGATCTATGGGACATACACGAACACATACTTCACAAGCAATACATTTATCAAATTCAAAGTGGATTCGGCCGCGAAAACGCTCTGATGTGATTGATTTTTCATAAGGATATTGAATAGTTACAGGTAATCGATTCGTGTGGGATAAGGTAATCGTGAAACTCTGACCAATATATCTTATGGCTTGTACTGTTTGTTGACCATAATTTATGAACCCAGTTATCATAGCAAACATTTTGAGGATATCCATGATATTTTTTTATTTCTTTCTCTTGAGAGAGTTTCTAACTCTCTAAACCAATTTACTATTCCGTTACAGCGAAAAGAGTTGGAAAGAGGTTGTCAATAATAAATTACCTAGAGAAATAGGCAAAAGAAATTTCCATCCGAGATTTAATAGTCGATCCATTCTCATTCTAGGCAAAGTCCATCTTGTTGCAACCGAAATAAAAAGGAATAAATAAGTTTTGGCTAGTGTAATAAACATATTCATTGTTGTTCGAAAAAATACGCTGGTTTGATTTATTCCAAAAAGTTTATAAATAGATGTATACGGAATAGAAATATTCCACCCCCCAAAGTACAGAACTGTTACAAATAATGAAGAAACGAGTAGATTTAGGTAAGAAGCAATATAAAATAAACCAAATTTTATACCAGAGTATTCGGTTTGATAACCTGCTACTAATTCTTCTTCTGCCTCTGGTAAATCAAAAGGCAATCTTTCACATTCTGCTAGGGATGAAATTATAAAAACTATAAACCCTATAGGTTGACGCCAAATATTCCATCCCCAAATTCCATATTTTGATTGTACTTCAACAATATCAATTGTACTTAAACTGTTAGATAATCATAGTCGATGAAAACATTACTGCTTTCCCATCGCTATTACAGAACCGTACATGAGACCCGCGCTTCATACGGCTCCTCAATGGTCACACACAAATAAAATTAATTTGGCATTACTCGCGTATACTTTTGTCGATTAGATAGAATAAATATGTATCATAAAGGTCTAATTAGACCAATGAAATTCTGTTTGCTATATTAATATTAATGCTTCTGAATTTATCTCATATATTATTTCAAAATAGATACTATTTTTTTATTATCCGTTTATTTTTGTTTCAGTAATAATCGAATCCTTCAATAGTATATGCCTTGCATCAAAAATTTTTTTGACTAATTTCTTTCTATTACGAATAATAATAATAATTCGATATTATGATGAATCATGATAATAATCATATCTTTATGAATTATATGAGGAAAAGTGAAAAAAATTCTTGTTTTTTTATTGTATTCCATTTTTCCATTTATTTCGTTCCTTTTCTTTTTTCTCAAAAGGTTAGTTTTTCCCTATAAAAGAAAAAATGAAATAAGGTATTACTTCGTTCCTGATAGTTATTTCTTTAATCAGTGGATAGGAACATACTCTGGATCGGAATCCGGGGGAAGTACTGCTTGGTCATTTCTACCAACTTAAAGCCCTTATTATAATTCCTTTTTTTTTTATTTTATCTAAAAAAACTTTTTTGGATATCTTATATTATTATTATCTCCATTACTAATCCTTTGCGTATCTTGGTGTTCCTAACCGCCCACGTCCACCCATTTAAAATAAATTACTTGTATAGTAATACAGAAAAATTGTAAAAACTTGATACAGTTTTTCTTTTTTGTACCCGCTTCAAGACATGATGATTAATCAACCAATCTTGGGATAAACAATTTATACTTATACTGACTGTTTGTTTATGTGTACTTTTATTTTCTTTTCTTGTACATAGAGAATGAGAGTTCATCTTATTACTGCTAATTTTAAAGCCGTTTTGTTTCACTCATATAACTATCGGCTTTAATTCATCGACCCCAATGATGAATAAAAAAAGAAAGATATTTATTAAATATATTCCATTTATTTCCTAGAAAGAAAGAGGGTAGATAAGGGTTGATGTATGGTCCAACGAATCACACGTAGAGATATTGATAATACGCATAGGGTTAATGGTATTTCATAACTAATTGATTGAGCAACCGCTCGTAGACCACCCAAAAAGGAATACTTATTATTTGATCCATATCCTGACATAAGAAGCCCAATAGGAACTATACTGGAAATGGCAATCCATAAAAAAACACCTATACCAAGATCGGCTATTACAAAGTGATAACTAAAAGGAATTACTGAATAACTTAGTATTATGGATATGACTGCTATAGATGGACCCGTGCTAAATAAATGAATATCCCCCCTAGATGGGAGGATATCCTCCTTGAAAAGTAGTTTCGTTCCGTCCGCTAGAGCTTGAAGAATTCCCAGAGGACCGGCATATTCAGGACCAATACGTTGTTGTATCCCCGCAGAGATTTGCCTTTCTAGCCACACAATTACAAGTACTCCTATCGTTATTCCAAATACAAGAGTCAAAATAGGGACAAGCATCCATATGAGCCCTATGACTTCCTTAAAATATTCCGATCTGGAAAAAGCATGTATAGCTTGTATTTTTGTTGTATCAATTATCATTTCAACGGTCAATTTCTCCCATAATGATATCTATACTACCTAGTATCGTCATGATATCGGCCAATTTCATTCTTTTAACTAGCTGAGGAAGAATTTGCAAATTAATGAAACCGGGCGGACGGATTTTCCATCTCCATGGAAAAACACTATTATCCCCTATCAAAAAAATTCCCAATTCTCCCTTTGGTGCTTCTACTCTTACATAAAGTTCTTGTTTCGACAATTCAAAAGAGGGAGAGGTCTTTTTACTAATGAATCGATATTCAAAATTATTCCATTTAGAATCCTTTGTTTTATCAAAGCGCCGTACTTCCAAATTCTCATAAGGTCCCCCTGGGATTCCTTCTAGAACCTGTTGAATAATTTTTATGGACTCCGTCATTTCGCCGATTCGTACTAAATAACGAGATAATGAATCTCCTTCTTTTTGCCATTGGACTTCCCAATTAAATTCATCATAACATTCATAATGATCAACTTTACGAAGATCCCATTGGATACCGGAAGCTCGTAACGGCGGTCCTGATAAACCCCAATTTATTGCTTCTTCTCCACCAATAACTCCCACCCCTTCAACTCGTTCCAAAAAAATGGGATTCTGCGTGATAAGCTTTTGATATTCCACTACTTCTGTTAAAAAATAATCACAGAAATCAAAACATTTATCTATCCAACCATAAGGCAGATCGGCAGCTACCCCTCCGATGCGGAAATAATTATGCATCATTCGCATACCTGTGGCAGCTTCAAATAGATCATACAGTAATTCCCTCTCTCTAAAAATGTAGAAGAAAGGAGTTTGTGCACCGATATCTGCCATAAAAGGACCAAGCCATAATAAATGAGAAGCTATACGACTCAGCTCCAGCATAATTACTCTGATATAGCTAGCTCTTTTAGGTACTTGAATATTTCCCAATCGCTCTGGTGCATTTACTGTTATTGCCTCTGTGAACATAGTAGCTAAATAATCCCAACGGGTTACATAAGGTAAATATTGTATAATTGTTCTATTTTCGGCAATTTTTTCCATTCCTCTGTGTAAATAACCCAATACGGGTTCACAGTCAATAACATCTTCACCATCTAGAGTGATGATGAGTCGAAGAACACCGTGCATTGATGGATGGTGCGGACCCATATTGACTATCATTAGATCTTTTCTTGTAGCCGGTAGAGTCATATGTTTTTTCCGATTCATTATTCCACTAAATTTCCGAAAACAAAATAAAGTTCATCAAATTAAATTTATTTTTAGAAACTCAAAAATGCAAGATAATTTTAAAATTCAGATTAACGAGTTTTTGGTTCCCGGATATCCAGTTGACCAATTAATTCTTTATAACATACTCTATTTTTTTTTGATAAATAGGTCAGTAGCCGTTGACGTTTTCCTAACATTTTTCGAAGTCCCCTATGAGATAAATAATCTTTTTTGTGTAATTTCAAATGGGAAGTAAGTATACGTATATTTTTAGTTAGATTCACTATTTGAAATTCAATAGATCCTTTGTTTTTTTCTTTTTCTTCTTGCGAAATAGCTGAGATGAATGAATTTTTTACCATAAAAAAAGAATTTTTTTTCCACAAAATATAAACTCTATTACATTACTATTATATTATTAATATATATTAATATATTAATATTATGATTATGTGTTTGTTTTATTTATTTATATATTAAAATTATATTATAATAGTATGGATTTTATCGATCAAGAATAATAGTAATTTTTTTCTTTGGAATTTACTACTTTTTTGTTTTGTGAATCAACCTTTGTAATTGTTCCACGATATGGTCCGTTGAAAAACGGATCATACACAAACAACAAAACAACTCTATATTTCATTAGCAAATCTAGGTTTAGGCAAGCATTTTTGTTTTAGAATGATATATTAATATTATATAATAGAATAAATAGAAATATAGATATATATGTATATATATCTATGTCTTTCTATACTAGATATAATGATCTATATATAGATATAGAAAAAGGATCATCAATTACAAAATTATGTGTCGTGTATAAAGACATCTTTTTTTGTATTATTTCCTCAATAGTCGATAAACTAGGTGGATATGTAAAAGATATGATTTTTTTTCCATCACTAGGACATGTGTGAAAGAAATATTGTGACATTTTCTTGCTTACAGCATTTTCAAATCGATCATTTTTTATATGTCGTAATGGATGATTCCATCGCTTATAGTCGAAAAGAAGAGTTATAAGAGGTTTTTCAAACCAAAAGAGGTCCTTATCTTCCTCATCTTTAAGTATTTCCTTTCCATTCACTCGAATCTCTTCCGTTTCATCTAGTTTGTCCGGATCCTCCTGTTCTTTTGAACAAAGAGAAGGGTCTTCTTCGGTAGATCCCTCTTGTTCCTGTTTAGTCCCCTTCGTTTCGGAAGTCGTTTCTATTTCAACATCTGTTTCTTCCTCACTTTCCCATCTTTCTTCTTCCATTTCTTAGGTTTCTTTCCGTTTTTTAGTAACAATAGGCGATGGCATTCTGCCTAAATAGTAGACA